ATTCTTTTCAATAATCCATATTTGTAGCAATGAAATACTATTTCTCCTCCCCGAAATGATATATGATCGATTACAAATATCTATGATCTGTCTTCTCTATAAAGGACCTGAAATACCTTGCTTACGTATCATTGGAAAGTGCATTAACATAAATACGGCAGTAAGAAGAGGTAATACAAAAGTGTGTAAACTATAAAAACGAGTCAAAGTGGATTGACCGACACTAGCACTTCCACGTAATAACTCTACCAAAGGCGATCCTATTACAGGAATAGCTTCAGGTACGCCTGTCACGATTTTTACTGCCCAATAACCAATTTGGTCCCGAGGTAAGGAATAACCAGTTACACCAAAAGATGCAGTCAATACAGCCAAAATCACACCTGTAACCCAAGTCAATTCGCGAGGTTTTTTAAATCCACCTGTGAGATACACACGAAATACGTGTAGAATCATCATTAGCACCATCATACTTGCTGACCATCGATGAACTGATCGGATTAACCAACCAAAGTTGGCTTCAGTCATTATGTATTGAACAGAGGCAAAAGCCTCTGTAACGGTCGGACGATAGTAAAAAGTCATAGCAAAACCGGTAGCTACTTGTACTAAAAAACAAGTAAGTGTGATCCCTCCTAGACAATAAAATATGTTGACATGAGGAGGAACATATTTACTAGTTATATCATCTGCAATCGCCTGAATCTCGAGACGCTCCTCGAACCAATCATATACTTTATTGAGATAGGTAAACCAAAGAGACTCCCCCTCTGAGAACCGTATATGAGAATTTCATCTCGTACGGCTCAAGCAAAAACACCCAAATAGTGGTTGCAACGGATATGTAATAGAAAGTTTGAAACTTCTTAGCCACTTGATTCAATCGTCCCTGAAGATACGAAGCGAAGGAACCAAAATCCGGAATCTCTTCTTTGTGATGATAATGCCAAAATATCAAGTTGGCTCATTCGTCTTTATGTTGATCGTTACAGGCCTCTTGAATCTTCTATTCCCCTATTTATTTTATTTTGGATTTGTTGTTTTTGTTTGTGCGTAATACGGATTTACTATATGTTTTGTTTACTATTGATAGGAATTCTCTTGTGGAGACCCTATGAATCGATTGAAACCTCAGATTCATACTAGAACCACGATGATTCAATAAAGCGCCCAAGCTAAGCCCAAAGGTTCTCTGAGTAAGAACCATTTGATCATCACTTATTCAATGAATGGATGAAATGACTAAAAATCCATAGAAACATTGGTCCTTCGGTCAAAATAAGCATAATTCTGAAGGAAGAAAAATCGTTCGATTTATGACTCGTTGTTTGAAAATTTGTTGGAGTCCGGTCGCGAGGTCTGAATAGTAGGTATGAATCATAGTTCAAATATTTCTTGATCTATTCCATATATTCCGTGCTCCAGATACTAGAATGAATATCCGACGAGGTAGAACCATCTCTATGGAGATGACAGACCTATTCTCTGTACTATCAATAGGATCAATTATAACAAGTCACACACTCATATTCCGGAAATACCGAAACAACGGAATTCCACGGTCGAACTACCAGAATGGCCTAGAAATCCGAGTCCTAAGTGATTCATTTTGGATTGAAAAGCTAGGACTTCATGGTTCTTATGGGACCTAACTCATTGAAATTCCATCCAGTAAAACGGAAGAATTATAAATCTCCAAAATAATAGATAGGAATATCGCAAATAGAGCCATTGCGACACCCATGAAGGGGGTAGTTCCCCATCCAGGAGCCACTTTACCATATTCCGAATTCAATGGTTTCAATAAATCCCCTGTAATAGTTCGTCTTGGCCCAGATCTAGAACTACCCTCAACGGTTTGTGTAGCCATAAATCCTATTGCATTGGTTGAGATCTGTTGACTTTGTATACTATTTCGTTGTAAATAAACGATCTTATCGTAGCGTAGATCGATCGTGGTCTTGAAATTATCTAATAATGGAAACAGCAACCCTAGTCGCCATCTCCATATCTGGTTCACTTGTAAGCTTTACTGGGTACGCCTTATATACCGCTTTTGGGCAACCCTCTCAACAACTAAGAGATCCATTCGAGGAACACGGGGACTAGTTGAAATAATGAACCTCCCATATTGGGGGGCTCATTACTTCAATTGAGATAATGAAAAATCATTTCATCTTTTTAGTCGGAACCTTAGGCGGATCTCGAAAAAAGATAGCGAAAAAAATGATCCCTAAAGTCGAGACTAACAGGAATGTATAAACCAATGCTTCCATAGATTCGATCGTGGTTTACAATTATAGCTTCCACACCTATTCATTTGGGATCATTTCCCAGATAAAGAAAGGGCAAGAGTCAAAGAAAAGGCGATGATGAAAATCAAGATTTCTCCAATCCCTTATGTCAAATCAAAAAAAAATCAAATAGAGGCGAAAGATACCAGAGCAATGTTGTATCAGACTACTTGTCTCTTTGTAGTTGGATCTCCAAGTTTTTGGAATGCCCCAAATTCCACTTGAGCATCCAAATCTGGGTCAATACCAGCAAAAACATCTCTGAACAAGGTTCTAGCGCCATGCCAAATGTGTCCGAAAAAGAAGAGCAAAGCAAACGTAGCATGTCCAAAAGTGAACCAACCTCTTGGACTGCTACGAAAAACACCATCGGATTTCAAAGTAGCACGATCTAATTCAAAAATTTCACCCAATTGGGCACGTCTAGCATATTTTTTCACAGTAGCGGGATCACTATAACTGACTCCATTGAGTTCGCCACCATAGAACTCAACAGTTACACCTACCTGTTCGACACTATACTTTGATTCTGCCCTTCTAAAAGGAACATCGGCTCTCACAATTCCGTCTCCGTCTACCAAAACTACTGGAAATGTTTCAAAAAAAGTAGGCATACGACGTACAAAAAGCTCATGCCCTTCTTTATCTCTAAAGATGGGATGTCCTAACCATCCAACAGCTATTCCATCCCCGTTATCCATTGAGCCTGCTCTGAATAATCCCCCTTTCGCCGGATTATTACCGATGTAATCATAAAAAGCTAATTTTTCGGGAATTTTAGACCAAGCTTCCGACAAACTCAGATTTTCGGCTAGCCCGGCACCAACCCTTCGATATATTTCTTGCTGGAAGTATCCCTGATCCCACTGATAACGAGTGGGACCAAATAATTCGATCGGGGTAGTTGCTGAACCATACCACATAGTTCCAGCAACAACGAAAGCTGCAAAAAAGACAGCAGCGATACTACTGGAAAGGACCGTTTCAATATTGCCCATACGTAATCCTTTGTATAGACGTTGGGGCGGGCGGACACTAAGATGGAATAGACCCGCTAATATGCCCAATGTCCCCGCTGCAATATGATGAGAGGCTATTCCTCCCGGAACAAAAGGATCAAAACCTTCCGCGCCCCACGCTGGATTTACAGATTGTACTTTTCCGGTTAGGCCATAAGGATCGGACACCCATATTCCAGGACCATACAAGCCTGTTACATGAAATGCGCCAAACCCAAAGCAAGCCACCCCTGAGAGAAATAAATGAATTCCAAAGATCTTGGGCAAATCCAAAGAGGGTTTTCCCGTACGTTCATCACAGAATATTTCTAGGTCCCAATACACCCAATGCCAGATAGCTGCTAAGAAGCACAAGCCAGAAAACACAATATGTGCCCCGGCCACACCTTCGTAACTCCAAATACCCGGATTCGTTATAGTTCCTCCTGTGATACTCCAACCACCCCATGAATTGTTTATTCCTAAACGAGTCATGAAAGGGATAACGAACATACCTTGTCTCCACATTGGATCAAGAACGGGGTCAGAGGGATCAAAAACTGCTAATTCGTATAAAGCCATCGAACCGGCCCAACCAGAAACTAGAGCTGTATGCATTATATGGACAGAAAGCAACCGACCGGGATCATTCAATACGACGGTATGAACACGATACCAAGGTAAACCCATGGAAATACCCCTTTATCAAAGAAAAAATAGACACTATGTAACTTTATCGCATTGGAAAAGACTATGCTATGGACCTCACCTTTTCAGTGGATTATCCCGAAGCAAGGGTTAATATTTATTCCGTTCCGTTGGTAATAATTGAACAATTCTGTTCGTAGGAACAAAGAGAAGCAGATCTATTCTATACCCAATAAGTACCAATACGCAATGGGGGCTGGTCCCATTTTTTGTGAGCGAATGCATAGATACTTGTTCATCATTCAAACGATCCATTCGTAAGAATTTTTCTTTATTCATTCTGTCTTCCTCCATGAACCTTCGAATCTATGGATAAAATACGATAAACGGCAATATTATGAAGACAATAAACCCGTTGTTACGTTTCCACATCAAAGTGAAGTATAGTACTTAACCTCTTTTTCTTTAATTTAATGCCCATTGGTGTTCCAAAAGTACCTTTTCGGAGTCCTGGAGAGGAAGATGCAGTTTGGGTTGACGTATAGTGCGACTTGTCAGACATATTGGGTCATATGGGATTTCCCCGTTCTCTCCCCCGATGGAGATATCCTCTCTTTCGCCCAAGAAAGATTGATTGAACCATCAATAATTCGGAGCGTGAAGTGCAATTAGATCAATTTATTGGGGGATCCATATTATCAATTAGAAGAATTTATGGTTGGCTTGGACCAATAAAATGAAGTATACAGGCTCCGTTCAGAAAATACCAAATTGGTAATCTATGTATGATTACCACTCGTATCATAAATGATTCCTTTATACCATATGAGTGATCTCATACTGCCAATCAATGGAGTAATATGATGAATACATCATATATTGGGCGGAAGACATGAAACGAATTGAAAAAAAAAAAGAAGTCGTAGCAAAAAGAAGTGGTACTGAGATTATTTGTCCTATATGTGCAAATAGAATTCGGGCAGATCTTTACCCGGAGTAGAGCATAAACCTAAAAGAATTGAAGAGGCCCATTCAGGAACAAGAAAATTACATCGTGATTTGGATCTCGATGAAACAATACATCAATGAGAGGTTAGTTCGATAAGTTCAGTGAATTCTAGGGAAGCAAGTCAAGTCAAAACTCATGTTTCTTGAAAAATGGAAGAAAAAGCCCCTTCGTTAGGAAAAACCCTGCTACGAAAAGAGAAAAGGGCTGGAATCGACACATTGATTCTTTTTTTGTTTCGCAATTTTTATTTTTTGAACCGTATGCATCCAAAGGTGCGTGTACGGTTCCTAAAGGATACAATTTTGTCCTAATCAACCGACTTTATCGAGAAAGATTACTTTTTTTAGGCCAAGAGGTTGATAGCGAGATCTCGAATCAACTTGTTGGTCTCATGGTATATCTCAGCATAGAGGATGATACCAGGGATCTTTATTTGTTTATAAACTCTCCCGGCGGATGGGTAATACCAGGAATATCTATTTATGATACTATGCAATTTGTGCCACCAGATGTGCATACAATATGCATGGGATTAGCCGCTTCAATGGGATCTTTCATCCTGGTCGGAGGAGAAATTACCAAACGTCTAGCATTCCCTCACGCTTGGCGCCAATGAGTTTTTTATTTGAGAGAAAAGAAGACTATGCCTTCGCCATATGGAATATAAATAATAAGTAATAATAGCATGGCACTTCGAGTTCGATATGAGCAAACCATTCTCGTTTTTTCATAACATGAGATTATGTATCGAGATAGTAGTATGAAACAAAGGTTATTTCCGATTTGATCTTATGTATCGGGGTTCCATTTCAGCGTCACAAACCTTTTTGCTTCCACACCAGAAGTCTCTTTCCGATATTTATGTTATGAAAGAGTATGAAAAAAAAAAAAAGATTCTTTTTTCCTTATTTGATTGGATCAAAAAGAAACTTTGGGATTGCTGAATCTCAGACGAGATAAATATATAAAGCAACGGAACCATCATAGTATTTTTTGACTCCTACGAAAGGAAGGATGGTAAATGGATCATTCAACGATCTGGGTCTGATGGATTCTATTTGTCTCTTTCTTTGATGGAAGGGAAAAAGAAATTCCATTGCAGAGCCGTATGCAATGCACAAAAGATGCCTGTACGGTTGTTCAATTCTATCTTTTTCTTCTTGTTTGTTATTCTTTATCCCGTCCTTTCGCCCGATCATGCGAGATAGAGGAATCGTTTATTATGTTATATCATCAGGGTTATGATCCACCAACCTGCTAGTTCTTTTTATGAGGCACCCACAGGAGAATTTATCCTGGAAGCGGAAGAACTACTGAAACTCCGCGAAACCCTCACAAGGGTTTATGTACAAAGAACGGGCAATCCTTTATGGGTTGTATCCGAAGACATGGAAAGAGATGTTTTTATGTCAGCAGCAGAAGCCCAAGCTCATGGCATTGTTGATCTTGTAGCGGTCGAAAATACCGGGGATTTCGCATAAATCCGTGATTCCATTTCGAATCATAATTCGAATGAACCGTGATTTGATCTTTTATCTTCTTACCCGGGTAAAATAAAATAGTAAATGGAAGTAATTCATAATCATCCGGTTAGGATCGATCTAAACCAGCCCATTCTGTATACGATTCAGCATGCCAACTATTAAACAACTTATTAGAAACACAAGACAGCCAATCAGAAATGTCACGAAATCCCCAGCTCTTCGAGGATGTCCTCAGCGTCGAGGAACATGTACTAGGGTGTATGTGCGACTCGTTCAGATCATGAGCTAGAACAAATGAGACGATTTTTCCAGTCTCAATGACCAGTACCAATGAATGGGATAGAATGGAAGAACTCCATTCACTATCTAAAAATAAAGATCTATCATATACCTCTATTGTGTATGGAATTTATGGTTTCCATTGGTGCAAATCCAATCACCTCGATTTGAGATGAAAAGCAATTCTCCATTGGTAGCAAATGGTTATCCATTAAGCGGGGGAAATGGTATTTAAGAAGCAGAAAGATTATGCTCCTACTCTTGCAAGAACGGACTAACAGGGTCAGCTACCTAGCCAACCTTCATAATTAAATGCCGTCACTGTATGAATAGATCTCATTGTGAAAAGACCTATTACTGGATAATTCATGGGTAGAGCCAAAGAGTGTGAACTGTACAAGTTACCAATAACATTGATTAAATGAGGGAAGGGGCTCCGGTGTATAGAGAGGGCCTCACCGTTTAAGAAGTAACCATAGAAACGATGGAAGCCACTATTTATTTATTTATCCATTTACATTTACTACCTATTTATTTTATACCTATTTTATACCAAATATCGGTAAAATTTCTTATTTTGAGGTGAAATAAATGCCTGGAAGAAATAAAAAATCGTGGTTGGGAAGGTCATAGTAGCAAAAGCCATTGGAATTTTTATTTTATACATCGGAAGAATCCGTTTTGTTATTAATAAACCAGGAGAGGGGAAAAGAATGACTGAAAGAAAAGAAATCGATTAGTTATTCATCAAAGTTTAATTTGATTCAATGACCAGAGTTAGACGAGGATATATAGCTCGGAGACGTCGAACAAAAATTCGTTTATTTGCATCAACCTTTCGAGGGGCCCATTCAAGACTTACTCGAACTACTACTCAACAGAAAATGAGAGCTTTGGTGTCCACTCATCGGGATAGAGGCAGGCGAAAGAGAGATTTTCGTCGTTTGTGGATCACTCGGATAAATGCAGTAACTCGTGAGAATAGGGTATCCTATAGTTATAGTCGATTAATACATGATCTGTACAAGAGGCAGTTGCTTCTTAATCGTAAAATACTTGCACAAATAGCTATATCAAATAGGAATTGTCTTTACATGATTTCCAATGAGATCATCAAATAAGGAGATTGGAAGGAATTCACCGGAATGATTTAAACGGAGTTCCCCGGAGAATGACCTCCGGGAAGGTAGAGTAGAAATTAATATGATAAGATAAGTAGTAGGAATGAACGAACACGTTTCAAAAAAAAAACAGATTTCTTCTTCTCCCATTCTTTTTTTTATTCTATTACGACGCAACAATCAAATCTCTCGGCTTTTTCGAACAAAACATCAATCAATCTGATTTTGAATTCCAATTAGAGTTGTTTTGATTCAATTGAGGAGTAGGCCTATTTATTTCTGGTTCTAGGACCAGTAGTTCTAGGGATCGACTCGGTTTTCTCAAATTGTTTCTCATTATTAAGAAAAGGTAACGAAGATAAAATACGAGCTTGTTTTATAGCAATAGTAATTAATCGTTGTTGTTTCAAGGTCAATCTATTTACTCGTCTAGATAATATTTTTCCCTGTTCACTAATAAATTGACTAATTAAACTCATGTTTCTATAATCAATTCGATCCCCCGATCCAATTGGGGGCAAACGCCTACGAAAAGATCGCTTGGATTTACGAAAGAGTCGCTTGGATTTATCCATGGTTTATTCCTTATCTCTAAAATCCCATTTCTTCATTCATTTCGGATCCGACCGAAATAGGACTTGATTTGTTTATATATATATAATTTCTTCCTGTTCCTTGGAAGGATGGTACACGTGTTCCGTTCGATCTATTTCTTTATCTCCCCATGAATCGTATGCTTGTAACAATAAGGACAGAATTTTCTCAATTCCAATCGACTAGGTGTATTGTGTCGATTCTTTTGAGTAATATATCTGGAAGTGCCTCGCGATTCTTTATTGAAATCATTTCGGACACAACTGGTACATTGCAAAATAACTATTCCTCTGACATCTTTACCCTTGGCCATGAACCTCCTTTGGATTCACTCAATTCTTCTATTTTCGATCCGAACCGAAGAAGAAGAAAGGAACGAAAAATAAATAGAAAATAGGTTGCTAACTCGAAATCCAATTATGAAAGATTTCGTTGCAATCAATAAAGTAATAAAATCATAAGTAATACAATTATTTCTAACTATTCATTATTCCTAATCCCAGCATTTCATTTACTATCTTATATGATCTCGAACAGCCTGCCCTAGACCCCCATTTCTATTTCTGTTCTACCTCTATTAATTCTATCCTGAACCCGAGTTTGACTGAGGTTCAATCCACCTTTATTCTTTCTCTTTCCTTCCTATCCTAAAGAACTGAAAAAAAAAGAGGGGGGTTAGTCACAGAGAATTTATTGTATCTCTAATCTTCTTCATTCATCCATTCCCATATCAGTAACTAGAATGAAAAAAAGGGGAATACCAACGCATCTGGGAATAAACGATTGATCTCTATCAATAGACCTGCTAAAGACCCAAACCATAGAGTAGTTAGCACAGGTGCCACGGAGAGATATGTTTTTATATCTCGCATTGAAAATCCTCCTTCTTTATTGGAATACATATATGATCAGATGCATATGTAGTTAAAGATCACTTGTATTTGTACGCGGAATCCCTAACTAAAATGGATATGTACAATGATCCGGTAGATGAGATCCACTTGTACCTAAAACAGAAAAAGATGACCCCCTCTTCCTGAGCATTACCGATAAATATTAATTCTTTTATACGTTAGGTTTCATATGTATATAATTCTTTTATTATATGAGATATGAGACCAAAAAGAAGAAATGGCAAGAGAAATTGTATATAGATAGAGGAAATAACGATGTGGAAAACAAGACAGGGATTCTCTACAATGACACTGTACAACAATTAAAAGGGATGTAGCGCAGCTTGGTAGCGCGTTTGTTTTGGGTACAAAATGTCACGGGTTCAAATCCTGTCATCCCTACCTATTATTTTTCCTATGGCCAGTAACGAGGGGTCAATTGAGATCGATGAAAATTGGACATAATCTTTTATTTTATGATACTATATGCAATGCATGCAAAATGTATTTGGGGGTACAAAAAGAATCCTTTTCTTGACAGTCGTATCTGCTGTCATAAGAAAGCGCTCTTAGTTCAGTTCGGTAGAACGTGGGTCTCCAAAACCCGATGTCGTAGGTTCAAATCCTACAGAGCGTGATTCTGTTCTTGTAATGTCGAATCACAATAAAACAACTTCACT